TATCTATATGTATCAACATCCTACTACCCGTTTATTCTATAGATATATAGATATTTGGACTGGAGTTGACAAACAACCAATACCAATTTTATTGTTTCTTAGTTTAGATTATAAATTGAAATGGGGCGTGGCCAAGTGGTAAGGCAACGGGTTTTGGTCCCGCTATTCGGAGGTTCGAATCCTTCCGTCCCAGAGGATTTTTATGCTATTGCTATAGTATTCCTATTATTGCTATAGATAATGGAGTGGTCAGGAATAAATCAGTATTAATTTAAATATCTGTTCGAATCTCATTAACAAATGATCAAGTTCCATAACATATGTTTTATAACATATTTTTTTATGTTATCGAGCCAATGTATTTTTTTCTATTTAATTTTTTTAGGTATTTCGCGGTTGACTCTAATGAAAAATTGGAAATCTATGGAACGATTGAGGCAGGGATGATTTATCCTATTCCTTTTATTCACTTTATGACAAGATTTGATTATTGAAATATTACTCAACCCTATCCCTATGTTAAACAAAATACATATAAACATATAAAATGAGGAAATATTTAGCTTATATGGTATGTATCGTTCTATTTCAATGCAAATAATTTTTATATTTTTCTTTTCGTAATCAGATGAAAAGAATAAAGATTCAAATCTTTACTTATATCATTTTTTGATCCACTTGCGAAAAAAAAAATTGGATTATTTCTTCTTTATCTTTGATCTATTTATCTATTTTAAATCAGTGATGAGTCAAGGAAAGACTTATCGGATTAAACATGCTTCTTATTGGCGAATTTCCTTCAAAGAAGATAGTATTTATAAATAGGAAACTTTTTCAATTATAAATATTTTTTTTATAAAAACTTTATTAATATTAATGATTTTAATGATTTCTTGTCAGTTGAATCTTTGGTATTGAAAAAGTAGGAAATAGGCTAATCTATCCTATTTAGTCACTTGAAGATGCAGAGTCAATAAGTTATTCGTTTATATATTATATATAGTTATAATTATATCTTCTTTATACTTTCTATTATTTTGTATTATATAGATACTTTTTTTGTATGTTAAAATATATTTATGGATGTTAAAGATCTTGTCTTGCTAAGACTTTTTCATAAAAATCGTTCCACATACAGATATCACATCTTTTTTTTTTATTTTAAAATAAGAAAATAAAAAGTCTAGATTACGATGTTTATGTACAACTGAACCAATGACTATTCATGATTCCATAATTGAATCAATTCCATACTGGTTCCAAATTAGAGGAATGTGATGGTAAAACTTCGTTTGAAACGATGTGGTAGAAAGCAACGTGCGACTTGAAGGACGCGATCCCTTGTGGATTTTTAGATCCATCATCTTATTTTCGATTTATCGAGGAATGAAGATGCTCTTGTCTCGACATCGTTTGTTCTGTTACACCCGAATCCTTTGTTTTTTTGTTGGGTTGTAAATAGTCTACGATGGAGCTCGAGTCGAAAAGTCGAAATCGAAAGGATTAATTAATTTCTGGGGGGCAAGGATCTAGGGTTAATGCCAATCAATCAATTGGAACAACTTCGTAAACGTATCTTCTATATATAATAATAATATAGAAATCAAAAGGATCCAATTTCAACAAGTTTTGTTTTTAAATTGGAAACTTGTTGTAATTGATCAAACTTTTTCGATTCAAAGTGTATTACGCGGGAATCAACTGTCCATCGGATTCTTTAATAGAAAGAAATAAAATTTCAAATATTTCCAATTCAAATGAAAGGGTATGTTGCTGCCATTTTGAAAGTATTAAGAAGCACCGAAGTAATGTCTAAACCCAATGATTTAAAATAAAGATTAAAGGATCCAAGAACAAGTAAACCCGTTTTAATTGTCTCGATAGTCTCAATAACTGGATCATCCAAATCTAATTTTAAACGAGACAAAAAAAGCGGGTAAAGACAACTCAATAAATGAAATTGACTAAAGAGAAGAATTTCCTTTTGAGCTATTTGAGAGTTATTCAACTTGAGTTATGAGTACGAATGGTTTCTTTGAAATTTTCAGGAAGGACAAAAAACGAATGAAATTAAAGTCTAATTGATTTTCTAGGTTCATTCGAATCAAATCATTTTTTCTCGAGCCGTACGAGGAGAAAACTTCCTATACGGTTCTAGGGGGGGTATTGTTCATCTACATCTATCCCAATGAGCCGTCTATCGAATCGTTGCAATTGATGTTCGATCCCGAAGAGAAGGAAAAGATCTTAGAAAAGTGGGGTTTTATGATCCAATGAAGAATCAAACTTATTTAAATGTTCCTGCTATTCTATACTTCCTTGAAAGGGGTGCTCAACCTACAGGAACTGTTCAGAATCTTTTAAAGAAAGCAGAACTTTTTAAAGAACTTCCGTCTAATTAAACAAAATTCAATTAAATTTAAAGAAATACCAAGGGGGGGTAGCGACTTATATATAACTTTGTATAATTTTTCTTTACTAGTTTTTTGGATCCCCCCCT